CCATGGATCCCTTACTCATACTCAGTCAATTGGAAGTATTGATCCAATTCAATAATTATGTTTCGCAATTTAATAATCCAATTTTAAAAATTTTAAGTGAACTTTGGATACAAATCACGAGAATTTATATTTTTCCTCGAATTTGTCATTGAGAGGTAAAGAATTAAATCCTTTTAAGAAATAAAGTTTTTTATCGGAATATGAATCAAACCGAAAGATCCCTTAACTTTTTAAGGGAGTTACTAGAACGAATCACACTTTTACCACTAAACTATACCCGCCACAATGCTATTATTATATAAAAAAGGACCTTTTGTCGAAGAGGGAGAATTTGGGGTAATCAAGACAGGATCATAAAATAATTATGAAAATGGGAGGGTTGACGTTTTCGAGGGGATTCCAAAAAAAAAGAATTCATAAAAAAAAGAGGTATAATTTAAATAACTAAATAAAAAAGAAAAAGTTATATACTTTTCTTTTGCTAGAGGCGTTTTGATAGAGACAATTCGCCAAAACCGCTGAAATCATAACAAAAAAGCGCATTGTGTAAAAATCCATAGTTTCTTTTTTTTATTCCAGTAAGAGTAAGGTCGTCACAAATAACTAAATTAAATAAGGAAGAAAGAATAATAAGAAATGCCGTATTGATATTGATGTTATATTCTATAATAAAGAATAAGAAAAAAGAATGGAAATAGTCCTTCGTCTTTTTGTTGTTGCTTTAATAGCAAACCAACCCTTTTTTCAAATAAGAGAAACTTAGCTAGGATTCGTTGGAACAAAAAAAGGCCCGGCTAGGTTCTTACCAGGCCAGGCCGATCGAATAAAAAAAAAAAGGGTCCTTTCATTCAAAGGGGTCGTCTTTCTTTTTCCTTCTTTTTTTTTTTTAGTGAATCCTCCGAGCCCTTACTTCAACTAAATGGAATAATAAAAGTTGTAGATATAATATAGATAAGCTAAATAAAGAAAAAATTTTTCAATACTTATTTCTTGTGTAATGTAACATAGTAATTGTCTTTTTAAATTGGGAGAGATGGCTGAGTGGACTAAAGCGGCGGATTGCTAATCCGTTGTACGAGTTATTCGTACCGAGGGTTCGAATCCCTCTCTTTCCGTTTTTGTTGATGACTTGATATTTTATTTCTCTTTAAAATTGCGACAATCGTGTTTTTGTTTCCTAGTTAAATTAAATATGTGGAATAGATAAAAAAATCCTAAGAAAATTGAAAAATCAAGCAAGTAAAACGAAAACCCCTTTTTATTCTTCACGTCCAGGATTACGCCCCGGATCATTAGATAGGAATCCAAAGATAAATAGAGAAACAAAGAATATAACTACTGTGTAAATGAAAAGTTTGAGAGTAAGCATTACACAATCTCCAAGATATTTTTTTTGAAAAAATGAGAAAAGAGAATAGATCCTCCGTTTTTTATAACAAATATTTTGACACCACCAAATGAAGTGCTTTATCGAAACATAAAAGAATTTCAAAGAAATTAAAATTCAGTTGTCATAAGAGTCTTTCAGTACTAAAAAATTCTTTCATACCTCCGATTCGATTGGGGACCCTAACTTAACCCTTATTGGGGTCTTTCAAAAGGGCAGAATGGGGAATACAGGGTGAGCCGGATTTGGATTTATCGCAGCTATCCAATCAAGAATTTAAATGTTTGAATTGAAGGTTCATAGTGTAAGACTTATTTGATCCTATTCGTTTTTATAATTTTTCTCGAATAAATCATGAATTTTCTAGGATAATAAATAGAATTTAATATATTTAATATTAAGGATATCATCGAAAACTTACAGCAGCTTGCCAAACAAAGGCTAAGAGAAAAAAGAACAAAGGTATGACTGGCATAAGATCTACGATTGGATTCAAAAAAGCATAGGCCTCGGGCAATTTGGCGAAGAAAAGACTACTCGAATAAACGGCAGAAGTAAGACAGATACAGATCAAACTAAAGATATTAAGCATAACAGACATTTTGTTCTTGTAGATAATTGCATTTTTATTGAGTTATTGATATAAGGAAAAATGAAGTAAAGTAAGGTAGACAAAAATCCTTCTTTTTCTTTGAACCGACCCAATCAAAAATTCTCCAATTCTCAAACAAAGGAGAATAGAAGAAATCATACTTTCATAGAATATCTTAATTGAATTCTATGTAATGATCAATGAATTCAGCTGAATTCTATATCTACAGGCGTAAAAATACTAGCAAGAATCTACTCTATTCTATAAAGATTTTTTATAGATATTTGCCCTGGAATTGACCAAGACCCAATAATAATATTATTATTTCTGAGTATAGAATGGAAATCTAAATGGGGCGTGGCCAAGTGGTAAGGCAACGGGTTTTGGTCCCGGTATTCGGAGGTTCGAATCCTTTCGTCCCAGGCATATACATTGGAAAGGTTTCTTTTGAGAAAAATGTTCTGTTTAAATGATTTATGCCTAATTTTGGATAGAATTATTGGATAGAATTTTCTTTTTTTTTTTCCAAACCGGACTAACGGAATTGAGTGCAAATGACATGCAGATATAATTAAAAATTTTTGTTTGTGATTAACAAGGTACTGTGGGAACATAGGTCACACGTTTTTTGAATTCAACTAACTAAAGTATGTCGGATTTTTCATCATATGTTCATTCCCTTTATATTGAAGGGGTTTATCTTAGCTACTTAATTTGAAGAAAACCTTGCGTCTCATCTATTTTTGAATTTTCAACAATACATTTTATTTTGAATTAGAATAAGAAAGAACCTTTCTTCCCTATCTCTTATTCTCTAGCCATTAAACTTAAATGAGGTAGCCGAATTATTCGGATTCTAAACAAGAGGTAAGTTATTACATTCAATTAATGGGTTAGGGGTAAACAAAAAAATAAAAAAAAAAAAAAATGATGAAATGCTTAGCTTAACATTATATGTATTGTTATTATCTGATTTCGTTCTATTTCAGTGACAATAGTCTTTCGTTTTTTGTGAAAAAAAATCCCTTATAAATTCAAAAAGTTCCTTTTTTTATGGAATATCCATAATAAAGACTGTAGTTCTGTCTATCTGATAGGTCCGAAAAATCCCAATTCGTTCATCTTTTTAATAAAATTCGAATCGAAAGAACAAGTACTTAAATCTTCTATGATATGAGTCTTTTTTATCTATCTCATATAAAAACGGGTTTTTTGTTCAATCCATTTATCTGTTTTAAATCGTTGATGGTTCAATTCGAAAAGAAACAGATATTGATCTTTTTTTGATGATCAAAATTTTAGTCTTTACTGTAAAACTTTTTTCATAATGATGTTGAAATAGGAAACTTTTTCGATTAGAAAAATTTTTAATGATTGCTTATTCTGAGTTGAATCTTTGGCATTCAAAGAAGTTAGAGATGGGTCATATTGAGTAACTTTAAATAGTAAAAAAATAAATTTCTTCGTATTATTTCTATATTTCTTTTCGTTTTTTTTATAAGTTGCATTCCTACAATAACATACAATAATAGTTGGGATCTTGCTAAGATTACTTTAGAAAACTTTTTGCCATCTTTGTTTTGTATAGAAGAAACTAAGTATAGATTACTATGTTTATGTATAGACGGAACCAATGACTATTCATGATTCCATAAGTGAATCAATCCCATACGGGTTCCAAATAAGAGGGATGTTATGGTAAAACTTCGTTTGAAACGATGTGGTAGAAAGCAACGTGCGACTTGAAGGACACGATCCGGCGTGGATTTTTATTCTTACATCCGCCATCTTTTCTAAGAATGAAGGTGCTCTTGGCCCGACATCTGGTCTGTTTCACTAGAATCCCCCCTTTTGGTGGGTTTTAATGAATATAGTACATGGTGGAGCTCGGGTAGAAATTAAAGTATTGATTTATCTTTTAGGGGGCAAGAATCTAGGGTTAATACCAATCAATAAATTGGAACAACTTCGTAAGTATATCATGAATATAGAAATCGAAAGGATCTGATTCGGTCAAGTTTTCAATGAAAAAGTAAAATTTGTTGGAATTGAGAAAACTCTTTCGATGCAAAGTGTATCGCGTGGGAATCGACTGTTTGTATGATTCTTTGAGATTTTGATATAAAGAAATCACAAAAGGGGTATGTTGCTGCCATTTTGGAAGGATTAAGAAGCACCGAAGTAATGTCTAAACCCACTGATTTAAAACAAAGAAAAGAGGATCCCAGAACAAGGAAACGCTGTTTTTAAATTGTCTCAATAACTAGATTCTAATAAAGAATCAAAAAGGATTCTATTTTAAATGAGATAAAAAAAGGGGGGTTAAAGACCATTCAAAAAAAAAATTGCCTAAAGATTTTTATCTTTTAAGCTATTTGAGAATTATCCAACTTGAGTTTTGGGTACAAACGATTTTGTATTTTCTCAGTAAGGACAAATAAAAAAAAGAGTTAAATCCAAGTCTAATTGATTTTTTCAACTCGTTTGCCATTCATTAGAATTCAATATGTAGACAAAACTGCAAATCCTTTTTCTCGAGCCGTACGAGGAGAAAACTTCCTATACGTTTCTAGGGGGGGTCTTGTTCATTTACTTAGATCTATCCCAATGAGCCGTCTATCGAATCGTTGCAATTGATGTTCGATCTCGAAGAGAAGGAAGAGATCTTCGGAACGTGGGTTTTTATGATCCGATAAAGAATCAAAGTTATTTAAACGTTCCTGCTATTCTATATTTCCTTGAAAAGGGCGCTCAGCCTACAGGAACTGTTCGGGATATTTTAAAAAGGGCGGAGGTTTTTAAGGAGCTTGGTCCTAATCAAACTAAATTCGATTTTCAATTAAGGAAATAAAGAAAAGGGAAAGGGGCAGTAATTCTTATAAAATTATGTAAAACTTTTATATATTCTTTTACTTTTCTTTATTTATCCTTTTTTCTTTTGAGGTTCTATTCGTATCTATTTTTCATTGTTTCTATAAACTATTATGTTCTATAACGACAAAACCTGAGTTGCTTGATCTT